CCAAATAAGCCTCACTTACTGGTATCTGAGCAATTCTTCCCGTTGCTTTTACCGAGCTTCCCTCTTGTATCATCAAACCATCACCCATTAATACAACACCAACATTATTTGATTCCAAATTCAAAGCAATCCCTATAGTACCCTCTTCAAATTCCACTAATTCCCCCGCCATTACTTCATCAAGACCATAAATACGAGCAATGCCGTCGCCTACTTGAAGTACAGTACCGGTATTTACAATCTTTACTTCGGTATTATATTGTTCAATACGTTCGCGGATAATTTTACTAATCTCATCTGCACGAATGGTTACCATGAGTATTTCTTAATTAAATTCTAGAATAGAAAAATGATGCCTATACTCTAAACTTACTAAAGAAGGACTAATCCGTTATTTTATATCTTTCATTTCCCCAAACATGCCAATATTAGCACTGATGGTACGTAAATGTAACTCGTTGTTCAAGCAACTATTCAGAGTTCCCAGAGCTCCTTGTAAGGCTTGTTGGAAAACCCGTTGTCGGACTTGATTAATCGCCCTTTGTTGTTCAAAATGAATAGTTTCGTTCTTGTAATTTTCTAATTGTTCCAAAGTCGTATAAATTGAATTAATTAAATTCAATTTTTCTCGTTCTATCTCAGAATAGCCATTCACTCGAAACCGATCTGCTTCCGTTTCGACTTTCCTTAAACGGGCCCGGGCTTTTTCCAGCTGTTCAATGGCTCCTTCCCGCAGTTCTTCTGAATTTCGAATAGTCTTCAGGATTCTCTGTTTTCGATTATCTAATAAATCACTTAATGAAAGTAGATTCTCTTTCCATTCATTTTTAAAAATGTCTATGATCTCTTCCCGAACCAAACATGAATCTTTCGATTCATTTGGCTCTCACACTCAATTACTTATGGGAAATTTCCCTATCTTTTGTTTTTGTAATGAGCCTATCCTCTCCTCTCTATTTGTATTCCAAATATATTGAAAGATATTGAAATTGATAACTAATACAAGACCCGAATTTTTAGAGGACTCTTCTGAACAAACAAATACTTGTCAGCAAAGTTGTTTTTTTTTCTTCAAATCCAAAGAATTCTTATTAATTTATACATAGGTCATCGATTTCGCATTGTATAAAAAGGGGGATGCGATAAAATATCCATTTTTTTTTGATGACCCATTTTTCGAATTTTTCGCCGTAAAGAGGATTCAAGCTATTTTATCGACATGAGTGTTCTAAATCGAAAAAAATTCCAACGATTTTTTTTAAACCATTTTTTGTATTAACATAGTGGTAGAAAGAATACTACACTGCGTCTAGATTTAAAACTGCTTAGCTTTGCTTTGCTTTAACCATGGTAATGGTCCAAAGTTGTTGGTTGATAGAGAATCAAAGTGGATTTAACAACAAATCACGAAATGCTATGGTTCTTAAATGAAATATTTTTTCTTAATTTATTCAAAATGAAATTTCTTCAGAAGTAATTCGTGGGATCATGCACTTTTTTTGTTTATAAATAACTAGGAAAAAGTGCAGTTGGTTGGATCCAACCTATTCTTGAAATAAACAACTCGCACACACTCCCTTTCCAAAAAAAACCAATACACCGAGCACTACACTTAGATTTATTGGATTTGTTGCTAAAATATCGGTATTAAACCCGAAACTTCCGGCGGATGGCCAGTAACCCAAAGAAAGGAAAGAATCGGTTATATTTTTCATATGATCTCCTCTTATGGATAGACTAATTATCTTTCTACGATTCCGAATTTATTAGTATATATTACATATATATATTATTGGTCGATTAATTGGATTGGAAGATTCCCCATAAGAATCATACTTATTAGAATTAGATACTAGTTCTTATGTCAATTGCAAAATCTCTAGTTGTTTTAAACGCTTTCCAAAAATTTTCTGAATGAAAAAAAGGGGGGGGGATTGGACTAAAAAGGGAAGGAATAAGGCAAGCAGTATGTTAATTTCTCACCTTAAATCAGTCCTTCCCCTGCCTTCTTGTACGAACGAATAAAAAATTGTAGGAGTGAAATCAAAATAATATAATTCGAAAAAGCAAGAGCAGCAAATCAAGTACACGGAAAAAGATATATGTATTTGTATTTTTCTATTTTTTTAGGGTTAAACAAAGGGATTCGCAAATAAAAGTGCTAATGCTACAACCAGCCCATAAATTGTTAAAGCTTCCATAAAAGCCAGACTAAGCAATAAAGTACCCCGTATTTTTCCCTCTGCCTCTGGTTGTCGCGCAATCCCTTCTACTGCTTGCCCTGCAGCAGTGCCTTGGCCAACCCCAGGTCCAATAGAAGCAAGCCCTACAGCCAACCCAGCAGCAATAACGGAAGCGGCAGAAATCAGTGGATTCATGATAAGTTCCTCTCACCCCAATAAAAAAAAGGGGGGGGAATAGTTAATGATACAATCAACCAACCAATTATGACTTAATTTTTCAATTAATAAATAAGATTTATTCAGTCGAAGTAATTGAGAATTAAAAAAATGGAAATAATAATATTTATTGAACTATCCGAACTACTTCATTATATATTTTTTTTCTATCCACGTAGTTTTTGTGAATCCATACAACTTTTGCTCTTATCTTACCTTATAATTTTGAACCATTTTTTTTTTTTTTTTTTGATTCTTCGTTCTTTTTCTTGATTTAATACGGAAGGGCTTCGTTTTTTTGAATCCCTATCGAAATTTACAGTAGCAGGACAAATTTAGATAACTATATCTATAGTTAGTTCATATAAAACTAGTTAATATCTAATATCACATATACATGTATTTCTTCCATACCGTAAACAAATTCTTCGTGTCTTAGATTCAATTGGATTCGCGAATCATTCTTTGAAACCCCCAAAAATAAGGAGTTGTTTTATAGCTATTAGATTATATACACCTAGTTCGACTCTCCTCGCTACTACTGTTTTTTTAATCTCAAGTTTTTTAAAGCCCTAGCCCTTTCTTCTTTTTGATTATATCCGGGATAATCAATCTAAAAAAAATTAGTTAGACCGAATTTTTGCATAGAAATATTGAAATTTGAGTGATCTAAATGGAAATTGGATTTATTTGGAAAATTGTTGAATGGAATATGAATGAAACGGAAATCCGTTCTAGTTTTATGTAATATCCCTTTTAATCACATGTCGTAAACGTAAATATCATACAAAGTTAAAGCTCTGAATATTTACAATATTAATATATCCTAATCTAATAAATAATATTAAATGAAATATATATATAAAAACAAAATCATATACTTATTTTATTTATACCTTATTGATTTTTTATTTATACCTTATTGATTGTATTTGATTTAACCCTTTATTAAAATAAAAAGATTTCAAAACTTATTTCTATTTTATGTATTTTTGTTGCCTAAGTATATTATCTTGAGCCGCACATACATTGTGGCGAGCTAAACTATAAACTAAAAAAACTAAAAAAAAAAAAGACTATTTCGTAAATTAGTTAATGATGGCCTTCCATGGATTCACCTATATAAGCCGCAGCTAAAGTAGCAAAAATAAGGGCTTGAATACCGCTTGTAAATAATCCAAGGAACATGACAGGTATAGGAACTACTAAGGGCACTAAAGAAACAAGAACAACAACTACTAATTCATCAGCTAATATATTTCCGAAAAGTCGAAAACTAAGCGACAAGGGTTTTGTGAAATCTTCTAAGATATTAATTGGTAGAAGGATTGGAGTTGGTTGGATGTATTTACCAAAATAAGCTAATCCTTTTTTTGAAAGACCCGCATAGAAATATGCCATTGATGTAAGTAACGCTAATGCAACAGTAGTATTTATATCATTTGTGGGTGCAGCTAACTCCCCGTGAGGTAACTGTATTATTTTCCAAGGCAAAAGAGCCCCCGACCAATTCGAAACAAAAATAAATAGAAACATAGTTCCAATAAAGGGAACCCACGGACCATATTCTTCCCCAATCTGAGTTTTGCTCACGTCTCGAATGAATTCAAGGACATATTCAAAGAAATTCTGACCAAAAGTGGGAATGGTTTGTGGATTTCTAACAACTAAAATGGCTGAAACTAATAAGATAGCAATTACAACCCAAGAAGTAATAAGTACTTGGGCATGCACTTGGAACCCCCCTAATTGCCAATAGAGATGTTGACCTACTTCCACAGAAGATATATCGTATAATCGTTTTAATGTGTTGATGGAACATAATAGAATATTCATATTGCCCTTCCCTCGAAAATAAATAGAACTTGAAAAGGAATTATTTTGATTCAACCATCTCTTTTTTGAATTGTCTGCTTAAATCTTATATTTTGAATACTGACTAATCACATAATATTTCTGGTTTTTTTTTCTTTTTTTCTTTTTTTGTTTTTTTGCACGATTTAGTAATTTAGTTATAGTATAGTAACCGATTCTATAAAATCTACGAAGTTCCCGACTGAATAATTGATTTATTTTATTATTAATTAAGAATTTCGTATATAGCTAGAACGACCCTCACAAATTGCAAATACTAATTTGTTAAGAATTAATCGGATTGAAGCTATAGCATCATCATTAGCTGGAATCGAAATATCCGCGAAATCCGGGTCACAATTTGTATCGATTAAACAAATCGTTGGAATTCCCAAAGTTATACATTCTCTAAGAGCGGTATACTCCTCTTGCTGATCAACTATTATCACAATATCGGGTAACCCCGTCATGTATTTAATGCCACCCAGATAGGTTTCCAAGTGAGATAATTGTCTCTTCAACATAGCGGTATCCTTTTTTGGAAGACTGTTGATTCTGCCCGTCTTTTGTTCCGTTCTCAAGTCCCTGAACTTATGAAGTCTCGTTTCTGTAGTATACCAATTGGTTAACATGCCGCCGAGCCATTTTTTATTAACATAATGACACCGAGCTCTTGTTGCAGCCCGTGCTATTGAATCAGCTGCTTTATTTTTTGTGCCAACAATTAAGAATTGTTTTCCCTTACTTGCTGCATCAAAAACTAAATCACAAGCTTCTGATAAAAAGCGAGCAGTTCTAGTAAGATTTATAATATGAATACCCTTACGTTTTGTGGATATATAAGGTGCCATTCTAGGATTCCATTTTCTAGTACCATGGCCAAAATGAACTCCTGCTTCCATCATCTCTTCCAAAGTTATGTTCCAATATCTTTTTGTCATTGATCCCCCCAAAAAAAGAGAGAGAGACAGAGTGTCCTGAAATAAAAGTTTTGTTCCGATGGAACCTTCTCTTCTATCGAAGACTGGCCGTTGATACATGGTCCAGGCCATTCATTTTTTTATATTTTTTTCTTTATTCTCTTTTAAGTTTTAATCAAACGACCCCCCCCCCCTTCTTAAATCTTAAATAAAGGAGTAAATAAATCCGCTTTTAGCAATCATTTAATCCTAGGAAATGATTGCTGCGACGTATCACATAAATTCTTGAAAATTAAGAAATCCAATAATTCTCTGTGGTGGAACAAAATCTCTTTTATTTCTTCCTCGAATAAATTCTTTTTTTTTCGGGGCAATCTTGGTATGTTGTCTTAGGTTTGAAGGGTGTATTACTTTTTTGAATCCGGTACCAACGGGTATCATTCCCCCCAAAACAACGTTCTCTTTCAGACCTTTCAACCAATCGATACGACCTCGGAGAGCAGCTTTTGCTAAAACTCTAGCAGTTTCTTGAAAACTCGCTTCGGATATGAAACTTTGGGTATTCAGAGATGTTTTTGTTATTCCCAATAATAGAGCTCGATAACAAATTACTTCTTCCAAGGCACGCCCCGCTCGTTCAGCTCGCAACAATCCAATTTGTTCGCTAGGTGAAAAAACATTAGACATTCCATCTTCTGAAACCAATACTTTTGATGTTATTTGACGTACAATAATCTCTATATGTCTATTATGTATGTGTACTCCCTGGGATCGATAAACCTTTTGGATTTTATTAACCAAAGAAATTCGACTTTGGACGATAGTTAGCTCAGCACCAATAAAAAATCTCCAGGGAATGCCGAGAATTTTTGTTATACGCTCGTTCCAAGCGTCAACTCTCTTCCCTAGGTTCATCGATATTGAATCAATCGAACGCACTTCTAATACCTGTTCCACTTTTGGAAGACCTTGTGTTATATCACCAGATCTCGATTTTTCATAAATAAATGTGACTAATATATCTCCTTCAAAAAGGATTTCTCCATAATGACCATGAACTGTTGCTCCTGGAGTCGCCAAATAGGTGTTAGCCGATCTTATTAATACAGAATCAATTTGAACAATTAATACTTGCCCCGATTTTAGGTGTAGTCCACTTTTTGTTTGAGCTAGACATACATTTTCACAAATAAATTGCCCCAGGCTAATTATTGTAGTCGTTTTTTCAAAATATTTATGATCATAATCATGATGGAGAAAATGCCAATTCAAACGGAATGGATTTAAAATGATGTTGCTGCACGGATCGGGCTTATAAATTTTCTCGTTTTCGTCCATTAAATAATATTTAAATACTTGACAAGTTTCCTTTAACTTGTCAAGTTGCAAATTCTTATTCATTTTACCTTTTAATAACTCATAATCAGATCTCGATGAATAAGAATTTGCAACTTGAAGTGCTATTCCTAAAGGGCCTAATGAATTCTTAATTGGAATTAGAGGATCTTTTTTAATTTTTTTAATTTTCTTTTTTAGCCCGTTGTGGTATTTTACATTGCTGAATGGTCCTATTTGAAAACAATCAGATGATGACAAAATTATCAAAGATCGGCATTCTGTATTTCTGTTCAATAACACACGAATAGTTCCATGATTTTGGATATGTGATTGTTGAATTTTTGCCTTGGAATAAATAGGAAAAAACGGATTGATATTGATTCGATCTGACTGATTATCCGAGATCCATTCTGAACCGGACGGGTCATTCCTTTTTCTGATATACGAAATATGGGATTTCGCTAAGTTAATTCTTAGGAAATCTCCAATCAAACCATTTGTACTTACTTCAACAAAAGAAGCACGGGATTCTTCGATAGAAGAACTTTTTTTGTCTTGATCCCAATTCAATACTAAACAAGTCCGAACTAATTGAATGCTTGTGTCAGAAATTTTACGAATTGATTTTCCATTTCCATAAAGAATATAATTGAGAACTTTAAGTTCCAAATTATCCTTTTCCTCGAACAGATCTTGGGGAAAAAGTTTTACAAAATTGATACCGTTCGTTATTTCATATAGAATTACAGGTCGAACCAAAACAAAATACTTTTTCTTGATAGTTGTGATCCATTGGACATAGATCCAATTTTTCATTTTTTTTGATTCCTTCGAATCTTTTTTTTTTAACCTTTCGGGTCGTATCAAAATGCCACTGTGTCGGTATACCTTATCCATCTCTCCAGGAAAATAGATATCCCCAGAAAATATTTGTAATTCAAATTTTTTTTTTTTCTTCTCCATTCGCACCAATCCGCCTACTCGACTTCTTATATTTAAAGTGATTGGTGTATCGGCTCCAATGATACTGTTGTTCCGTACCATTATGGAAGAAGGTTCGGGTAAAATATGCACTTCTTCGGGAATGAAAAAAAGTCGATCTACTTTGATTTGGTATTTTGGTTTAAATTCTTTGATTCCTTGATATTCAATTAAATCCTCTTTTTTAAAAAGAGGGGGAATTCCAATAGTCCTATATTTAGGAATTCCTGAACTTTGCGTTCTATATTGAGGATCGTCGAAATGAGCAAGAATACTATTTCTACGAAAAATACCATTCAAGGGTATTTCAATCGAGATATCAGAAGAGGACATTAATTGTTTGTCTGGCTCTTGAATCGATTGGAATGGAAATGGAATGATGAATCCATTTCTTCGCCTCTTTGCCAATAAATCCGAAGTCATGTGAGAAATAGTAGGATGTATAAAATGACAATGATACATACATATAGTTGGATTAAATCCTGAATAATCCGAAATCCGAATTTCTTTTTTACTGTAAGGGTTAGAACTAAACAATTTATGTCTTACTAGATCATTTTTTACAAACTCATTATTTACAAAAGGGTTAGAAATGGATCTTTCTCCAATAGAACGAGAATGAGTGTTCATTTGATCTTGATCCTTGAAGAGTGAAGAAGATAGTGCACTCCACCTGCACGACCTTCCTGATAATATCCATAAATGGCTTGTCTTTGGTAATATATGTACATTACTATAAAAAAATTCAGGGGCATGGTTTACATCGGTACTCCAATGCATTTCTCCCTGTGAGTCAGAATAAATATGTTTTCGAACTCTCTCCTTCAAATTCAAAGCGTATGTTCCCGCGCGAATCTCAGCAATCACTTGCTCTGATTTTACATATTGATCATTTTGAACTAATAAAAAACTTTTTGGTGGAATAGTCACGTTATGAATAATATCATCACTTTCAATAGTTACATACAAGTCTATATAAGATACAAAAGCAGGATGCCCATGACGTGTACGCGTAGGATGAACCAAATCCTCATTGAATTTTATTTTTCCATTAGATGGGGCTCGCACATGTTCTGCAGTACCCCCTGTGAATACTCCACCTGTATGAAAAGTTCTTAATGTTAGTTGAGTGCCCGGTTCTCCAATCGATTGGCCCGCAATAATTCCTACAGCTTCGCCCAATTCTACCAGGTTGCCATGAGTCGGACTCCGACCATAACACAATCGGCAGATCCAAGATGTATTCCTACAAGTAAAGGGGGTTCGAATAGATATTGATTGTGTTTGAAAATTTATGAATCGATTGGTAAGTCCAATCCCAATATCTTGATTTCGAATGGCAACACATCGTGAACCTATATAGATATCGTCTGCTAATACACGACCAATTAATGTTTGTATCAAAACTCTTTCTGGCATCATTCCATTCCCGGTATTTACAGAAATTCCTCGAATGGTACCACAATCCACTCGTCGTACAACAATGTGCTGAACCACTTCAACAAGTCTGCGAGTAAGATATCCAGCATCTGATGTTCGTACAGCAGTATCTACAACCCCCTTACGGGCTCCGTAACACGAAATAATATATTCTGTTAAAGAGAGTCCTTCGCGTAAATTGCTTTGAATGGGTAAATCAATCATTTGTCCTTGTGGATCTGACATTAATCCTCTCATACCCAATAATTGGTGTACTTGAGATGCATTTCCTCTAGCCCCTGAGAAAGACATTATATGGACTGGATTAAAGGGGTCAGTCATCCTAAAATTAGGATTCATTTCTTGTCGCAAATATTCACTTGTAGCATACCATATCTCAATGGATTGGCGTAATTTTTCTACCGCATGTACATTTCCATAATGATGATGTTTTTCCAAAATCAAACTTTGTTGTTCAGCATCTTGGACTAGCCACCCCTTAGAAGGTATTGTTAAAAGATCATCGATTCCTAAGGAAATAGATGTAGCAGTAGCTTGACGGAACCCCAAAGTTTTTACTTGATCCAGGATGTGTGATGTATATGCCATTCCGAAGTGATCTATTAATCTACTAATAAGTCGTTTAATGGCAGTTCCACCTATCACTTTATTGTGAAAGACCAGATTGGCCCGTTCTGCCATAAGTACCTCCATATTCTGCTCAGTGGGATTAAGTTCAACAATGGATTTGAGTCAATGATTTGAAAACTGCCTTTTCCTTATGTTGATTCGCGTAGAAATTAAAAAAACTATGATCCTGCCTGATCCTAGTTGAGACCTGAATTCAAACCCGCATCAGAAATTTACTTAGCTTAGATACCATGTAAATAGGCCCGACAAAAGCCTTGTATAGCTTCTTCGATTTCTCGATAAAAAGAAATATGACCAACGGTAGTTCGAATGTATATACAACGAATTTCTTTTTTTATACTTCTTACTACTATATAATGACCATAAATCTCATGATAGGTACCCAAAGTTTCATAATGAACTTCGATAGGAGATTCTCTTGACGAAATAACGCGCTGA